ATGATGTCACAATTAGATGTTTATTCAGAACTTTTAAATAAAGGTATTATAGTTATATCTGGTTTTTTAGATAGAGATGCGTGTAACTGTATATTAGGTCAATTATTGTTAACCGAAATAGAAAAGAATTCTAAAATAAAATTAGTAATTAATGCTTTTGGTGGTGTTGAGGCAAGTTGTTTTCAACTTTATGATGTTGTTCAAAATTTGAGTGTTTCAGTATCTACAGTAGGTGTTGGTCAAATAGGTTTTTTTCCTACTATTTTAGTAATAGGTGGGTCTTCTGGTTATAGGTTTGTTACTAAAAATACTAGATTACTTATAGATCGATCTATTTTTTCTATTAATAATATGTCCTCCATAGATTTTTCTCTTCGGATTCAAGATATGAAATTATCTTATGATTATGTAAATAATCTGATTGGATATTATACAAACATGAATCTGGAAGAGAAAAAAATACCAAGTTCTATGGAAGGATATTCCTCTGAAGAAGCAAAGAAATTTGGTTTGATTGATGATATTTTAGAATCTTTTTAGTTTGTTTTTACGTTAATAAAATAAAATTTTGTATTTATTTAACAATTTATATATCTTTATTCTTTTTATGTTAGAAATTGCAGTTGTTGATTATGAAATGGGTAATTTATATTCTGTAGTTAGAGCTTTACAGTTTTTGGGGGTTAAACCTGTTATTGTAAAAACTCCGGAGGAGTTGGAGAAAGCTAATGCGATTATTCTTCCTGGAGTAGGTGCATTTGATCCTGCAATAAATCAACTTAGACAAAGGCAACTAGTAGACCCTATTCGTAATTTTATTTTAGAAGATAAGCCTTTTCTAGGTATTTGTTTGGGATTACAACTTCTTTTTGATAAAAGCGAAGAAGGGAATGAAAATGGATTGGGTATACTACGAGGTAATGTTAAAAAATTTAAAACAGAACCAAATGTAGCAATCCCTCATATGGGCTGGAATCAGTTAAAAATAAATACAAACAATTCTAATTGTATGTTATGGAAGGGGTTGAAGGAAAATCCTTGGGTTTACTTTGTTCATTCTTATTATGTTACCCCTTTAGATAAATCTGTTGAGGTTGCAACGGTTCTTCATGGAACTCAAGAAGTTGTTGCTGCCGTTGCAAGAAAAAATTTAGTAGCTGTTCAATTTCATCCTGAAAAATCCGTTAATGTCGGTTTACAAATATTAAAAAACTTTGTTAGTACATGCAGTTGTTAAATTATTTTTACAATGCTATTAAAAAATAAATCATTTTTTATGATTATCCATTTATATGAACATAAATAAGTCAGTTTATATATTTTTATTAAAAATAAAAATATTTTTAGTAAAAAATGTAAATTAACTTATTTATATTAAATAATATAATGTTGTTTATTGGATAAAGCGCTTTTAGTTCAGTTGGTAGAACGCAGGTCTCCAAAATCTGATGTCGTAGGTTCAAGTCCTACAGAGCGCGCGAGATTTTAAACTTGTAATATATTACAAATATATTATAAATTTAAATAAGTTCTCTTGATCTTGAATATATGGCGGATGACGGGACTCGAACCCGCGAGTGATGGAACCACAATCCATTGCCTTAACCACTTGGCAACACCCGCCGTTTAATGATATTTATAAATTGATTTTATCAATTATCATTTTTTTTTTATAGGAATTTTTAATAGTATTTTAATGTTTTAATTTAAAAGTTAATTTTTTTTTTGTTTAATTATTAATAATGTTGTTAAATTTAATTGGTAGCTAAATTTTGAGAATGATCTGTTTAAAATTAAAAATAGATTCGATTTTATGAGTAAACTTTATGATTGGTTCCAAGAAAGATTAGAAATTCAGGAAATAGCTGATGATATTGCAAGTAAGTATGTTCCTCCTCACGTAAATATTTTTTACTGTATAGGTGGTATAACTTTTACTTGTTTTTTACTTCAAGTAGCAACAGGTTTTGCTATGACTTTTTATTACAGACCTACTGTTAGTGAAGCTTTTACATCTGTTCAGTATTTAATGACAGAAGTTAATTTTGGTTGGTTAATAAGATCTACACATCGTTGGTGTGCCAGTATGATGGTTTTAACAATGATTCTACATATTTTCCGTGTTTATTTAACAGGAGGTTTTAAAAGACCAAGAGAATTAACTTGGGTTACTGGTGTAATACTTGCTGTTTTAACTGTTTCCTTTGGTGTGACAGGATATTCATTACCATGGGATCAGGTTGGTTATTGGGCTGTAAAGATTGTAACAGGTGTTCCAGACGCAATACCTGTGGTGGGAGGTTCTATTGTTGAATTATTAAGAGGTAGTGTAAGTGTTGGTCAAGCGACATTAACTCGCTTTTATAGTCTTCATACTTTTGTTTTGCCTTTGTTGACCGCAATTTTTATGCTTATTCATTTCTTAATGATTAGAAAACAAGGAATTTCAGGTCCACTGTAAATAAAACTAATTTATTTATATTTAAAAGTAAAGTTTAAATAAAGGAAAAAGGAACAGTAAACATGTCTAATTTAAAGAAACCGGATTTAACCGATCCAAAGTTGAGAGCTCTGTTAGCAAAAGGAATGGGCCATAATTATTATGGGGAACCTGCATGGCCAAATGATCTTTTATATATTTTCCCTGTTGTAATTTTTGGTACATTTGCATGTGTAGGCGGTCTTGCAGTATTAGATCCTGCACTAATTGGTGAACCCGCAGATCCATTTTCTACACCATTAGAAATTTTACCAGAATGGTATTTTTATCCAGTTTTTCAAATATTACGAGTTGTTCCTAATAAGTTGTTAGGTGTATTGATGATGGCATCTGTACCTTTAGGTTTAATAACTATTCCTTTTATTGAGAATGTAAATAAATTCCAAAATCCTTTCCGCCGTCCAGTGGAAAGTTTAGTATTTTTATTTGGTACATTGGTTACTATTTGGTTGGGAATTGGAGCAACTTTACCTATTGATATATCTCTTACTCTAGGTTTATTTTAATTATAATTTCTTTAAAAGTTTTTGTAATAGTTTATATATATATAAACTATTATAAAAACTTTTAAATATTTAAAATTCTAATTGGTTTCCCCTTTTATATTGTAAATAGGCTGAAACAAATAGTCCTAAAATAGTTACAGGGATTAAACCCAATACAATTCCGGCAATTAAAGGTTCTACCATGGTCTACTCCTTTTAATTCATTAGTTATCTTTAAAAAATAAAAGATATTTTGTTTGTTATAACATATACACCAAGTCAAGCTACAAGACTACATATTTTTTTACTTAATAGTTACTTTTGCGCCTGCTTCTTCTAACTGTTTTTTAGCTTCTTCTACTTCTTCTTTTGATATGCCTTGTTTAACAGCTTTTGGTGCTGATTCTACTAATTCTTTAGCTTCTTTTAAACCAAGTTCAGTAAGACTTCTAACCACTTTTAATATAGCAATTTTTTTATCGGACGGTACTTCTTCCAAAATTAAATCAAATTGAGTTTTTTCTTCAACAGGTTCTGCTGAAGGAGCACTAGAAGAAGTAGGCATGACAAAAGCTCCGCCACTTACTGTTGCATCAACACCAAAAGTCTCTTCAATTTGTTTAACTAATTGTGTAGCTTCTATTAATGTTAATTTTTTTAGTTGTTCTAAAATTTCTTCTGTTGCGGTTGATGTCATATAGTATTACTCCTTTATATAGGCATTTTTTTTTATAAATAAAAATAAATTAAGTATTAGTTTTCAACAAACTTAAAATCTTTTAACAAATTATAATCGATTGCGATGGATGGTCCCATTGTTGAAACGATATATAAACTTTTCCAATATTTTCCTTTTACACCAGTAGGTCTATTTTTATCAATTGCATCTTGAACAGCTTTTAAATTTAGTAAAAGTGATTCTGTTGAGAAATCTGTTTTTCCAAATAAAATATGAACAATTCCAGATCGATCACTTCTTAATTCAAGTTTACCTGCTTTAAATTCATTGATTGCTTGGCTTAAATCAAAAGTTACCGTTCCACCCTTTGGGGAAGGCATGAGTCCTCGTGGGCCAAGCAATCTTCCTAATTTAGCTACTTGAGGCATAACATCTGGTGTTGCAATAAGACAATCAAAATCGATAATTCCTTTTGATATTTCTTCGATTAATTCTTCTGAACCGGCTTTATCTGCACCAGCAGCAAGTGCTTCTTGAATACGTTCACCACGTGTAATAACGGCAATTCTAATAGTTTTTCCTGTACCTTTTGGTAAAACAACTGTAGCTCTTAGTTGTTGATCAGCATATTTAGGATCAATGGCCAGTCTACAATGAGCTTCGGCTGTCTCTATGAATTTTGCTGTCGCATTTTTTTTTAATAACTCGATAGCTTCAACTGGATCATAAATACGTTTTTCTAATTTCTCTTTAAGCTCTGAGAATCTGCGTGATAATTTTCTCATCAAATAACTCCTTAGGTTTTTTTTAATCTTTGATTAGAATTCCCATATTTTTAGCAGTTCCTCCAATGATCTTACAAGCTTGTTTTATATCAGAAGTATTGAGATCAGGAAGTTTTACTTGTGCTATTTCCATAACCTGTTTATTTGTTATTGTAGCTACTTTTTTTTTATTTGGTTCGCCAGATCCACTCTGTATACCGGCAGCTTTTTGTAATAAAACAGAAGCAGGTGGTGTTTTTAAAACAAAAGAAAATGTTTTATCATCGTAGATTGTAATTTCTGCTGGTATTGTTGAGCCTACTTTATCTGATGTCTTTGCATTGTATTCTTTGCAAAACATCATACTACTTACCCCGTGTGGTCCTAATGCAGGTCCTACCGGAGGTGCAGGGGTTGCTTTGCCTGCAGGTAAAATTAATTTTACGATAGTTACTATTTTTTTAGCCATAGTTTTTTACGTGTCTCCCCACTATAATAATATATAATATATATATATAATATATATATATTATATATTATTTTATTTATTGGATAAGATTTTTTTTATATTTTATTCTTGGTCGAATAAAAAATTAAAGTTAAATAGTAAACAAGAGCATCAATTCCAGAGGCGATAAAAAATAAAAAAAAAAAGAATAAAACTATGATCATAGCATCTTTTGCTGTTTCTCTTATTGAAGGCCATTCAATAAGTTCGAAATCATGTTTAATTTCCTCAAATAATTTAGATAATTTTTCCATTGTTTTTTTTTATGAATCAAGACAATAAATTTTATTAATTCAATTTTGTGTTGTGATTCTGGTTTTATTTTAGATCTTATATAAAAAAATATCTATATTTCAAATATTTAATCTAAAATAAAAAATAACAATTTTTTATTGTGCTCAATAGTGACAAATACGAGCATGGGAGGATTCGAACCTCCGACCCCATGGTTCGTAGCCATGTGCTCTAGTCCACTGAGCTACAAGCCCCTAATGCTTACATCATTATTAAGAATAAGTTTAGCAAAAATAAGTTAAAAAATTCAACATAATATAAAAATAGCCGATAATGGGATTTGAACCCATGGCCTCACGATTACGAATCATGCGCTCTCCCCCTAAGCTATATCGGCAACACTATTAGTTTTTCAGATTTCTTAAAACGTTTATTTATAGAAACTAATAGTTTTATTTATTTAAATAAACGTTTTATTTATTTAAAATATACTTATAGTTATAATTGAATAATATTTATGTTATCATTAAAAAAATGATATCTTTATTTAGTTGTAATAGTATTTTGGGTATCTAAAAACTTTTTTTGGTTATCTTTTTTTTAAATAAAAAATTATTATTTCTTAATTATGACAAAACGTACTTTAAGAGGGACTCGTAGAAAAAAAATTCGAACTTCCGGTTTTCGAAAACGTTTATTGAGTTCAGCAGGTAAACGTGTTTTGAAAAGTCGACGTAAAAAAAATCGCAACAGGTTGGCTTAAATATATTGTTTAAAAATAACTTTATAAAAATTTATTAATTTAAACATTTTACATTTTTATATTATAAAAGTTGTTATGTAGGTTACAGTTTTAACTTTTTCTTTGAAGAAAGTTCAATGTAAAAGATAATAAAAGATTTATAACAATTCAAAAACTTATAAAAAAAAAAATAAAAAAACTAATAAAAAATTATTTTTAATAAAAATAATTTGATATAAGCAAATTATTTTTATTAAAAATAAATTATTATTAGGATTTTATATTTTTTTTTTTATTAGTTTCCCAAATCAAAAATTTGTTTTAATATCATATACGAAAGAGTTTTTGAACGTCTTTGTTTTGGTTTAGAATTTTCCGTTTTTGTTAATTGATATAAGATTATTAGTAAGATTAATTGAATGGGAAATGGTGAGGTACAATAACCTATAAAAATATAAACAATACCTATACAGAAAATAAGAACTAAAGGTTCGGGATATTGATAATTTTTTCGAACCCCAATAGTTAACCAGAGAACACTAGCTCCTGTTATCCAAAAAGCTATATAATTAGTAGGTGCTGCAGGAAATCCATAACCGCAAAATAAAACTCCTATTGGAGCAACAAGGGCACGTGTTACTGAATTTTGTATACAAAGACATGACCATAAAATAGTGAGTCCAACAATAAATAGAATAGTATATGGAAATTTATAATTTATAATAGCATAGGGAAGTATTATACAATAAAGTGCTAAGACTGTACGATTTATTCGAATAAATATAATGTCTTTTTCCTCTTCAATATATAGAGCAACTACCCATTTGTCTGTATCAAGTACTATCATATCTAAAACTTTTCTTTTTTGCCCAATTCCTACCACCTTTTTTATAACCCAAGCTTTGCCTAATTTACTCATTATCCAATTTCTCCATTCAAATCTCATTCGATTAAAATCGAGTTTTAGATCATTTAAGATTAAACACATTTTTTCTCCTTTCTATTATTTGTTTTTTCCTTATAAGTGTTAGTTCTAGTACAAGAAATGTAAGTTTTTAAATCTAATATGAGACAATTTAAAATATGTTATGATCATAGCATATTTTAAAGAAAAGTTGACTTGGTAAAACAGATGAGTTCCAATTATGCAATTATCGATAGTGGTGGTAAACAAATATTAGTAAGACCTGGCCGTTTTTATGATCTTAATGCAATACCATTCCTTTCTTACCAAAAAATTTCTTTTAATCGAGTGTTATTTTTGCATTATGAAGATAATGTGCTTTTAGGAAAGCCCTATATTAAAGAGGCGTCTATTAACGGTGTAATATTAAGACATTTATATGCTCCAAAATTAATAGTCTATAAAATGCGCCCTAAAAAGAAAACGCGTAGGAAACAAGGTCATAGACAGCATTTAACGCGTATTTTAGTCAATTCAATTTTTTTTAACGGACAAGTTATTATATAATTTTATTTAATATGGCTCATAAAAAAGGTAGTGGTAGTACAAAAAATGGACGTGATTCCAATGCTCAACGTTTGGGTTTAAAATGTTGTGGTGGTCAAATTGTTCGTTCTGGTAATATTTTAATACGACAACGAGGCACAAAATTTCATCCAGGTAATAATGTAGGATGTGGTCGTGACTTTACCTTGTATGCTTGTTGTGATGGTAAGGTCGTTTTTGAAAAAAATGGATCTAAAAAATGTGTTTCTGTTCTTCCGCTTTAAAAAAAAAATCGTTCAAAAATTAGTAAATAACTAAAGACTGGTCTTAAAATGTCCAGTTTATTATAAATAAACATAAAAGGTATAGTATCTATACAAATAATAAAACTTATTTAGTTCTAATAATTTTTTTATTAAATTTTTTATAGTTAAATGAATATAAATAAAAGAAAATAATATAAATAAAAGAAAACAGTAAATCCAATAATAAAAACTAAAAAACACTGTTTTCTTTTATTTATATTTATAACTTGGAGTTAATAAGAATGAAAATAGCTGTTTATGGAAAAGGGGGAATTGGAAAGTCAACTACGAGTTGTAATATTTCCGCAGCATTATCGATAAGAGGTAAAAGGGTATTACAAATTGGTTGTGATCCAAAGCATGATAGTACTTTTACTTTAACTGGGTTTTTAATTCCCACAATAATTGATACATTACAACAAAAAGATTATCATTACGAGGATGTTTGGCCAGAGGATATTATATATAAAGGTTATGCTGGTGTTGACTGTGTAGAGGCAGGTGGTCCTCCAGCTGGAGCAGGTTGTGGCGGTTATGTTGTTGGTGAAACGGTTAAACTTTTAAAAGAATTAAATGCATTTGATGAATATGATGTTATCTTATTTGATGTTTTAGGTGATGTTGTTTGTGGAGGTTTTGCTTCCCCTTTAAATTATGCAGACTATTGTGTAATTATTACTGATAATGGCTTCGATGCTCTTTTTGCAAGTAATAGGATTGCGGCATCAGTGCGTGAGAAAGCAAGAACTCATCAGTTAAGGCTTGCTGGTTTGGTAGGAAATCGTACAGTAAAAAGGGATCTTATTGATAAGTATGTTGAAGTTGTACCAATACCTGTTTTAGAAATTTTACCTTTAATTGAAGATATTAGGGTATCTCGTGTAAAAGGTAAAACTCTTTTTGAAATGTCAAAATTAGAAGATTCTTTAAGTTATATTTGTGAATATTATTTAACAATTGCAGACCAATTATTGTCTCAGCCTGAAGGTGTTGTTCCCAAAGATCTTCCAGATCGAGATTTATTTAGTCTTTTATCAGATTTTTATTTAAATCCAAGTGAAGCAAAAGAAAATAGTTATGCGGCAAATTGTGAAGTTATTTAATTTAAAAAATCAGAAATGAATGTTTGATAGTTTTATAATTTTCTAAAAAATTAATAGAATAAGAAAAGGGAACAATTATGGCAGTTTTGGAAGAAAAACAGTTAGTTTTTGAATGTGAAACAGGAAATTATCATACGTTTTGTCCTATAAGTTGTGTTGCTTGGTTATATCAAAAAATAGAGGATAGTTTTTTTCTTGTAATAGGGACAAAGACTTGTGGATACTTTTTGCAAAACAGTATGGGTGTTATGATTTTTGCAGAACCTAGGTATGCAATGGCAGAATTGGAAGAAGGTGATGTTTCTGCTCAATTAAATGATTATGAAGAATTAAAGCGTCTTTGTTTACAAATTAAACAGGATAGAAATCCTAGTGTTATTGTTTGGATTGGTACTTGTACTACTGAAATAATAAAAATGGATTTAGAGGGTATGGCTCCCAAATTGGAGATGGAAATTGGAATTCCAATTGTGGTAGCAAGAGCTAATGGTTTAGATTATGCTTTTACTCAAGGTGAAGATACAGTATTGTCTGCAATGGCCCAACGTTGTCCAAATAAAAAAATCGAACAGCCAAAAACAATTGATAGTTTTGGAACTCATTTATTTTCTAAATTAAGTGAATTAGAATTGAATTTAACAGGTTTTCGTTCAAAACAAGAAAAAAAACATCCTCCGTTAATACTTTTTGGTTCATTGCCAGAGAATATTATAAGTCAATTAAGTTTAGAATTAGAACATCAAGGCATTGATGTTTCTGGTTGGTTACCTTCCAAACGTTACATGGATTTACCTGTAATTACTGAAGGCTCTTATGTTTGTGGAGTTCATCCTTTTTTAAGTAGAACAGCCACAACTTTAATGCGAAAGCGTAAATGCAAGTTAATAGGTGCTCCCTTTCCTATTGGACCTGATGGAACACGTGAATGGATTGAAAGAATTTGCCAAGCTTGTGAAATTCAACCTTCAGGTTTAGAAGAAAGGGAAGCAGAAATTTGGCAAGGATTACAGGATTATTTACCGTTGGTTTCAAAAAAATCAGTTTTTTTCATGGGGGATAATTTACTTGAAATTTCTCTTGCTCGTTTTCTTATTCGTTGCGGTATGATTGTGCAAGAAGTAGGAATTCCTTATTTAGATAAAAGATATCAAGCAGCTGAGTTAGATTTGTTACAAAGAACTTGTTTACAAATGAATGTACCTATTCCTAAAATTGTAGAAAAACCTGATAATTATAACCAAATTAAACGTATTCAAGAATTAGAACCTGATTTAGTTATTACAGGAATGGCACATGCAAATCCTCTTGAAGCATTAGGAATAAATACAAAATGGTCTGTTGAGTTTACTTTTTCTCAAATACATGGTTTCACAAACGCAAAAGATATTCTTGAGCTTGTTACAAGACCTTTACGTCGTAAAGAAAACTTCCAAAGTTTTGGTTGGAAAAAAATGGTTAAATAATTCAAGTTCGGTAATAAATTTTATTTATTTTTTCTTGTAAATTTTAGTTATTTTCTTTTTTTCGTTTAACGACTTCTTTACTTTTATACGGAAATTTAGTAAAATTATCTCATTATTTATATAGTAAATTCCATAATTTAATTTTAAATTAAATATAAAAAAAAATGCAAAATTTATGATAAAATCTAATTATCAATTGCATATAAAAGATACAGGTTCTGTTGAGTTTCAAGTTTCCAATTTGACAAAAAGAATAAATCTTTTAACAGTACATTTGCAAAATTATAAAAAAGATTTTTCTTCTCGATCTGGTTTACTTAAATTAATTGGACAGAGAAAACGTTTATTAAACTATCTTTATAAAGTAGATGTCGAACGTTTTAGTCTTTTATTAACTCGTTTAAATATTAGAAACCCTATACCAAATTCTAATTTTATTAACGCTCCCATTCAAGTATATATTCTTCCATTTCTAAAAAGAAATTTTAATGCTTTAGAAAAAAATATGAGTGATAAAGGATAAAATTTTATTTATTTACCTATTTATTATATAATGAATAAGTAAATAAATAAAATAAAAAGATAAAATCTATTAATATATAATAGTAGATTTTATTATAAGAATTTTTAGTCCTAATTTAAATTCAAACCTTTATAGGGAAATTGAGAATTAATATGTCACATTCCGTAAAAATTTATGACACTTGCATTGGTTGTACCCAATGTGTACGCGCTTGTCCAACAGATGTTTTAGAAATGGTTCCATGGGATGGATGCCGGGCAGGTCAAATAGCTTCTGCACCACGAACTGAAGATTGTGTTGGATGTAAAAGATGTGAATCTGCATGCCCTACTGATTTCTTAAGTATTCGTGTTTATTTAGGAGCGGAAACAACACGTAGTATGGGACTTGGTTACTAAAATTTGTTTTTTTAACATACAGAATTTTTATATTAAACAAAAAAATATATAATATATAAATAAAAAATAAACTTTAATTTATTTTTTATTTATATATTATATAATATTCAATATTACTTCTTGTTTTATATTTGTTTAATGATATTTAATTCTTGTTTCTTTTGTATTTTATAAAGCGGATGTGGCGGAATTGGTAGACGCCCTAGACTTAGGATCTAGTAAGTTTGCGCTTGTGAGAGTTCGAGTCTCTCCATCCGCAATTTATAAGTTTTTAAAAAATTTTTAAACATTTTTTATAAGATTTTTCTTGATAAATGTAAACTTATAGTGTTGTCCTCAGTAGCTCAGTGGTAGAGCGATCGGCTGTTAACCGATTGGTCGTAGGTTCAAATCCTACCTGGGGAGAATTTATTTTGATACGAAAAATGAATTGGTAAACTTTTTAGTTTTAATTAGCAAGATTTTTACTTTTTTTTATGCATTCAAAGACTTTGAAATTAAAAAATCCACGAACACGTATTAGTTTTTTTAAAATTTTTTTTCGACGATTTCCTAACTTATTGATTAGATTTCGTTATAAAATACTTCAATTTTCTACTTTTATTGGAATAAAAAATTGGAAAATAATTTTTTATAAAATTCGTTCATATTGGATGTACCCTTTGGCTTTTAAAACCAATTTACATAATTTTTGGTTGATATCTTTAAAATATTTTAATATTCGTGGCAATAGTTATGTTATTTTTATTTTGGATTCTTTTAAATTTTTATATCAATGTTTAGATCCTGTTACTTTTTTGACAAAAAAATCTCGATATTTTTCTGATATTCGAGCTTTAACAATGGTTTGGTTTTTTATTGGTGTTGGAGCACTACTTTCAAGTAGTTCTTATATGTGTTGGTTTTTAAGTGAAAATTCATTACAATTGATCCAGAGACAATTAGCTGTCTCTTATTTTTCTTATTTTTTTTACATACAAATTCAAATAAATTCTTTACATTATTGTCTTGAAAAAGCTGATTTAGGGTTAGCAATTGGTGTATTAGTTTTGTATACTCTTGTTCTTTCTGGTTTAGGTGTTAAGGTTGGTGGTGCTACACGATGGTTTTCAATTCGTGGTTTAGGATCAATCCAACCTTCAGAAGTTATAAAACCTTTTTGGGTTTTACAAATCAGTAATATTTTAGGTCGCTGGCATTTTTTATCTATAGGTAGTAAAATTCGATGGTTAATGATTTTCTGTTTAACAGTTCTTGGCATATTATTACAACCAAATCTGAGTACAGCAATGATTTATGGTATGACGTTATGGTTTATGTCTCTTGTAGCAGGTTTGAATTGGAAA